TATTGCTGAACCTAATGCCTATATTGCATTTGCGGGTAAAAGAGTAATTGAACAAACATTGAATAAGACAGTACCTGAAGGTTCACAAGCGGCTGAATTTTTATTCCATAAGGGCTTATTCGATCCAATCGTACCACGTAATCCTTTAAAAGGCGTTCTGAGTGAGTTATTTCAGTTCCACGCCTTTTTTCCTTTGAATCAAAATAAATCCCAGTCGAGTTCTTAAGTGAAATTTTTTTTGTGGCGAATAATTAACAATTAGTTAGTTAGTTTATCCGAATCAAAATAAAACAAAATCCGAAGAATGGATTTTTCTTTGGTGACATAAGATTTCATTGTACAAGGAAGCATGCAGATAATTCTTTCTTTTTTACCGATATGACGGATTAGTAATCAGTAAACCTCTCTCAACAAAACAACATAAAAAAAGTATTCTTCCTTAGAATTAATTGGATTAATTGGGGGCAGGGCAAATAAAACGAATTTCTTGTTCCCCTCTTGCGTATGTATATATCATTCAAATCGAGAAAATAGAAAATCTTGGACCATTTTCCTAGGAATCCCTGCTGTTGGATCGGATTCGTTAGAATCCTTCGGGAATTTGTAAGAATTTCTTTTTGAAGAAATTAGATATTCAAAAAGAAATCCGAAGCTAAGAACAACAGAAAAATAAAAATAAGTAATAATAATAACAAAAATGGGTTATCATACATTTATGTCATGTAGAAAGATGAATAGGTCCGTTATACATTCCTTGCGCTTAGCATATATACTTATTTAGTATACTTAGTATACTTATATACAATTATATAAGTATACTTAATATACATTTATATACGAATTAGAATATGATAATAATTAGAATATTAATTCTAATTATTATAGGATATCTTTATACCAGTAACAGATACAAATATTAAATCGAGGTACCCTTTCTATGACAATTCTCAACAGCTTTCCCTCTATTTTAGTGCCTTTAGTGGGCCTAGTATTTCCGGCAATGGCAATGGCTTCTTTATTTCTTTATCTTGAAAAAAAAATAAGATTTTTTAAATCTGATCAGATCAAGGTCAACTCTCATCTAGTTTTTTTTTTCAAGACTTAGCAATGACGGATCGCCATTTAGTAGAATAGTGTATAAGACTAAGAAGTGGCTTTCTCCGAGCATAAACGAAAGAGCTCTTATGCATGTGTAAACATGATATATAGGTAAATTAATTCTATCTATTGTCAACAATAGGCTGTGATCTGAACTCATGTCTGCAATGAAAGTCAATGTATCTATATGTATGTACCGATCTATAGGGAATCATATGAAGGGGATGCTCTGATTTTATTAGATCTAACCAATTCGATGACTTACTGCTAAGAGTTCACATCAAAATAGTACTAGTTGATGAGAGTTACTTCGGAAACAACAAAAGTAAACTAAAATTGACTTTCTTTTGGTTATTTCCCCAATTACAATAAAATTCAACTGGAGCTAGTATGTATGGGTTGGCGATCAGAATCTATATGGATAGAATTTATAGCGGGTTCTCGCAAAACAAGCAATTTCTGCTGGGCCCTTATCCTTTTTTTAGGTTCATTAGGATTCTTAGTGGTTGGAATTTCTAGTTATCTTGATAGGAATTTGCTATCTTTATTTCCGTCTCGGCAAATAAATTTTTTTCCACAAGGGATTGTGATGTCTTTCTACGGGATCGCGGGTCTCTTTATTAGTTCCTATTTGTGGTGCACAATTACATGGAATGTAGGTAGCGGTTATGATCGATTTGATACAAAAGAGGGAATAGTGTGTATTTTTCGTTGGGGATTTCCTGGAAAAAATCGCCGCATCTTTCTACGATTCCTTATGAAAGATATTCAGTCCATCAGAATAGAAGTTAAAGAGGGTATTTATGCTCGTCGTGTGCTTTATATAGAAAGCAGAGGCTTGGGGGCCATTCCCTTGAATCGTACTGATGATAAATTGACTCTACGAGAAATTGAGCAAAAGGCTGCGGAATTGGCCTATTTCTTGCGTGTACCAATTGAATGAAAAATAAACAGAATAAGAATAAACGCTTTCTCGGCAGGAGGAACCCTTCAAGACTCTTTTTTTTTTTTTTTTCGAAATATTCGAGAGTTTCATTTTTACATTTTTAATAGAAAAAAAACTTCTTTCATTTCGAAATGCGAATAATATTCATTATTTGAATTTGAATCTTTCGGACATTCATCGAAAGGGGGAAATCGCTTCGAATATTTGATCAGTTGGGATATCTGGAAACAATATTGTTTTTTTTTTATTATTTATTGATTCAAATTCGAATTGGAATGAAGAATTCGAAGTGGGTTCTTCTTCGATTTCTGTAGTTTTTCTACACTAGGTTCAAGGATTAACCGCCAAATCACAACTAAAAAAAAAGAGACTCGATTTATAGGTGCAATACCTTGGAATAGAACTCATGCTTGATAGAAATATTAGATCGCATAGAATCAACGAATGAGGTGTGTTCATTAACAATTCACAGATGAAAAAATGACAAAAAAAAAGAACGCATCCATTCCCCTTAGATATCTTTCATCTATAGTATTTGTAGTATTTTTGCCCTGGTGGATCCCTCTCTCATTTAATAAAAGTCTGGAATCCTGGGTTACTAATTGGTGTAATACTAGTCAACCCGAAACCTTTTTGAATGATATTCAAGAAAAAGCTATTCTAGAAAAATTCATAGAATTAGAGGAATTATTCCTCTTGGATGAAATGATAAAAGAATTTAAGGAAAGACGTCTAGAAAAGTTTCGTATAGGGCTCCCGAAAGAAACAATTCAATTAATCAAGATGCACGATGAGGATCATATCCATACGATTTTTCACTTCTCGACAAATACAATCTGCTTCGTTATTCTAAGTGGTTATTCAATTCTGTGTAATGAAGAACTTTTTATTCTTAACTCTTGGGTTCAAGAATTCCTATATAATTTAAGCGACACAATAAAAGCCTTTTCGATTCTTTTCGTAACTGATTTATGTATCGGATTCCATTCGCCCCGCGGTTGGGAACTACTGATTGACTATGCCTACAACGATTTTGGATTTGCTCATAATGATAATGATATTATTCTATCTGTTCTTGTTTCCACTTTTCCAGTCATTTTAGATACGTTTTTTAAATATTGGCTTTTTTCTTATTTAAATCGTGTATCTCCGTCACTTGTAGTGATTTATCATTCAATGACTGGGTGAAAAACGATTCAATGATACAATTAGAATATTTTGGATTTTGTACATAAGCAAAGCATTCAAAGCCGTACTTTCCTTACTTTTTCTACCCATCCAGAGGATCCGACCCCTCCCAGATTCCAGGAATCCTATATTCCAGTAAAATTATTTCAGTAAATAGCAGAATTGCGGATAGGGAACTGTATTAGTGACCTACCTAATTTTATTGTAGAAATTTTCGAGATAAACGATTGGACCATGCAAATTCGAAATACCTTTTCTTCGTTAAAGGGAGAGATTACTCGATTCATTTCTGTATCCCTCATGATATATATAATAACTCGGGCATCAATTTCAAATGCATATCCCGTTTTTGCGCAGCAGGGTTTTGAAAATCCACGAGAGGCAACTGGTCGCATTGTATGCGCCAATTGTCATTTATCTAATAAGCCCGTGGATATTGAGGTTCCACAGGCGGTACTCCCTGATACTGTATTTGAAGCAGTTGTTAGAATTCCGTATGATATGCAACTGAAACAAGTTCTTGCTAATGGTAAAAAGGGGTCTTTGAATGTGGGGGCCGTTCTTATTTTACCAGAGGGGTTTGAATTAGCCCCCTCTGACCGTATTTCGCCCGAGATGAAAGAAAAGATAGGCAAGCTGTCTTTTCAGACCTACCGACCCACTAAAAAAAATATTCTTGTGATAGGGCCAGTTCCTGGTCAGAAATATAGTGAAATAACTTTTCCTATTCTTTCCCCGAACCCTGCAACTAATAAAGATGCTCACTTCTTAAAATATCCAATATACGTAGGTGGGAACAGGGGGAGGGGTCAGATTTATCCCGGCGGGAACAAAAGTAACAATACGGTTTATAATGCTACAGCTGCGGGTATAGTAAGCAAAATCATACGAAAAGAAAAAGGGGGATACGAAATAACCATAACGGATGCAGCCAATGGGCGTGAAGTGCTTGATATTATCCCTCCAGGACCAGAACTTCGTGTTTCAGAGGGCCAATCTATCAAACTTGATCAACCATTAACAAGTAATCCTAATGTAGGTGGGTTTGGTCAGGCAGATGCAGAAATAGTACTTCAAGATCCATTACGTGTCCAAGGCCTTTTGTTCTTTTTGGCATCTGTTGTTTTGGCACAAATCTTTTTAGTTCTTAAAAAGAAACAGTTTGAGAAGGTCCAATTGTCCGAAATGAATTTCTAGATCCGCGGTTTTATCATTTATCAACATCAAGTTTGTAAAAAGAACCAAATTCTTCTTGGCAATTATGTTATGTAGGAGCAAAAAACTTACGAAAAGTCTTTTGCTTATTTATATTCTTTTTCTACCGGATGTCGGGAAGTTGTTGTACTGCACTCCTAAATCATAGTATATATATATTGTGAAGAAGTCTATTTTACTTTCCCCCTTCTTTGTTTTTCCAATACAAATTGGAGGATGTCAGTATTATCAGATTTAAATATCATAGAATGTGTCAATAGTTTTGATTCTATTTGAATAGAATCAAATTCGACTAGAACTAGATACTAAACATAAGAGAAGGAAGTGGGAGAATATCGAATAGAAAGAAAGTAGGGATAAATGAGGGGAACAAGGGATTCTAAAGGGGATTATTCGTCGTACTAGTCTTCGGCACCCGAAAGGGATGTGATAAATTCCTTTTCGGGTGTCGAAATAATAATGGTTCTTAATTCCATTAATCAAAAATTCCTATTCGTAGTTTAGAAATTTTCCAGGTTTATCAGAACTCTTTTTGGATTTCTATTAAGTTAAT